CTTTTGAGGCAATTATAGATTCTGGGAGGCAATTCTGATTGGTCAATAAAAATCGATTTCAACGCCATTTTTTTTTTATTTTTTGTTAGTTTAGCCAATTTATCATAAAAGGTAAAAGGGGGTAAAGGAACTATGTGTTGATTGTCCTCTAAACTTAAATTTTCTTCTTTGGTATGTAAAAAGGGAATCAATAAATCAATCAAATTCCGGGAGGCTTCGTGAAGTGCTTCTTTAGGAGTTAAACTTCCATTTGTCCATATTTCGAGAAATAGTATCTCTTTGTTACCATTTTCATAAGAATGAATACTATGATTCGCATTTCGAACAGGCATGAATACAGGATCTATAGGATAACTTCCATCTTGAAAGGTATTTGGCGCTTTTATAAGATATCCACGATTCTTCTCTATTTGTAATCCAATAACCAACTCAATGGGTTCCGTCAAGCTAGCTATATGCTGTGTATTATCGACGATTTCTACATAAGGCGGTAAGATGATATCTTGAGCAGTTACATATCCAGGGCCCCTGACACAAATAGACGCCTCACAAGTTCCATAGAGATTACTTCTCAATACGATTTCTTTCAAATTCATTAAAATTTCATGTACTGATTCTTGAATACCCATTATGGTAGCATATTCGTGTGAGATTTTCTCAGATTTTGCGCGTGTGATACATGTTCCTTCGATTTCTCCAAGCAAAGCTCTTCGCATCGCAATGCCTATTGTGTCTGCTTGACCTTTCATAAGCGGAGACAGAATAAAGCGCCCATACAAAAGACGCTTACTGTCTGCTGCTGATTCAACACACTTCCACTGTAGTGTCCGAGTAGATACTGTTATTTTCTCTCGAACCATAATAATATTATTTGATCTGATCATTGAATCATTTATTTCTCTTGTTTCTCTTGCTCTCTTGTTTCTCTTGCTATTGAAATATCTTCAATTTTGATTTCTACACACGTCTTTTTTTCGGGGGTCTACAGCCATTATGTGGCATAGGGGTTACATCCCGTACGAAAGTTAATAGTATACCACTTCTGCGAATAGCTCGTAATGCTGCGTCTCTTCCAAGACCGGGACCTTTAATCATGACTTCTGCTCGTTGCATACCTTGATCTACTACTGCACGAATAGCATTTGCCGCTGCGGTTTGAGCAGCAAACGGCGTCCCTCTTCTTGTACCTTGGAAGCCACAAGTACCGGCAGAGGACCAAGAAACCACTCGCCCTCGTACATCTGTAACAGTCACAATGGTATTATTGAAACTTGCTTGAATATGAATAACCCCCTTTGGTATTTTACGTATACTCTTACGCGAACTAATACGTCCACGTGAACCCTTTTTCGGTATAGCTTTTGCCATATTTTATCATCTCATAAATTTGAGTCAGAGATATATGGATATATCCATTTCATGTCAAAAAAGATCCCCCTTCTTATTTGTATATTGGGTCTTTAACGAGTCTTATTATCCTTGTCTTTGTTTATGTCTTGGGTTGGAACAAATTACTATAATTCGTCCCCGACGACGGATTAGTCGACATTTTTCACAAATTTTACGAACAGAAGCTCTTATTTTCATATTTGCCACTCCTTACTTTAATTTTGAATCCTTTTCTTGGAAGAAAATAAGTTTATTGTAATTTTCGATTTTGAATCGTATTCCTGCGAAAGAAAAAGAAATAGTGAAGTTGAAAAAAACCTAATCTTTCGAATCTTTGTTGCGGAGTCGATAAATTATACGACCTCTGGTTGAATCATAACGACTTACTTCAATTTTGACTCTATCTCCTGGCAATATTCGTATAAAACTACGTCGGATCTTTCCTGAAACATAACCTAGAATCATATCTTCATTATCTAAACGAACCCGGAACATGCCATTGGGAAGCGATTCAGTAATTAAACCTTCATGAATCCATTTTTGTTCTTTCATTCCAGGTCAAACCTCCTTGAAGTATCAATTAGTGGAGGAAGAACCCTATTAGACAACCCACTCCTTCTCTTTTCTTTTTCACAAAAAAGAAGTTTCCTATTCAATTCGGATATTAGAAAAATTACCATATATAACACAAAATTTCTCCGCCTATTCTTTCTAGTCGAGCCTCCCGGTCTGTCATTATACCCCGAGAGGTAGAAAGAATTACAACTCCCATCCCGCCTAAAATTCTAGGAATTCTTTGATAGTTAGAATAGATTCGTAGACCCGGCCGACTGATCCGTTTTAAATTTAAAAGATTTCGATAAGTCCTTTTCCTATTCCTTCTATGTCGTAGGGTTAAAACCAAAAAATCTTTGTTGTTTTCTCGATGTTTTCTCACGTTTTCGATAAAACCCTCTCGTAAAAGTATTTTAACAATACTTTGGCTGATATTAGTAGATGCTACTCGAACCACGCTTTTTCGATACATATCGGCATTTCGTATAGAGGTTATTATGTCAGCAATAGTATCACTACTCATGATTAATTAAAATGATTGGTGCCTCCAAATTTGGATATAATCAACATGTTTTTCTTTTTTTTTTTTTTTTTACGTATTTGTTTATGAATATTAATATGAATTTTGAAAGGTATATACGTGAGACAAAATCTACTAAATTAATCTTAATCTATTTCTTTTAAATACCCTACTATAACCTATAACCATATCGTAGTCTCATTTTATAATACCTCGGGAGCTAATGAAACTATTTTAGTAAAATTGAACTGTCTCAATTCTCGGGCAATCGCACCAAAAACGCGAGTTCCTTTTGGATTTCCTTCTTGATCAATCACAACTGCAGCATTGTCATCATATCGTATTATCATACCGTTGTCACGTTTAAGTTCTTTACAAGTACGGACAATTACAGCTCTGACCACTTCTGATCTTTCTAGAGGCATGTTTGGAACTGCGTCTTTGATCACAGCAACAATAACGTCACCAATATGAGCATATCGACGATTGCTAGCTCCTATGATTCGAATACACATCAATTCTCGAGCCCCGCTGTTATCTGCTACATTCAAATGGGTCTGAGGTTGAATCATATCATTTTTTTTTTTTTTTTTTTGTTTTTTACAATACAAAGGTCGAAGAAAAAAAGAAATATTATTTGTTCAAAAAAAGAAACCTGCACCCGCTATTTTTAAGGCCTATTTCTTTTTTATCCCGAAATGATGAATTGAGCTCGTATAGGCATTTTGGACGCTGCTATTGAAATAGCCCTTCGGGCTATATTTTCTGTTACTCCACCCATTTCATAAAGGATTCGACCTGGTTTAACAACAGCTACCCAATATTCGGGAGAGCCTTTACCTGAACCCATACGTGTTTCTGCGGGCCTTACTGTAACTGGTTTATCTGGAAATATACGGACCCATATTTTTCCACCGCGACGTGCATTTCGTGTCATTGCTCGTCGACCTGCTTCTATTTGTCTAGATGTGATCCAAGCGGGTTCAAGTGCCTGAAGAGCGTATTTACCAAAACAAATAGTATTACCTCGATAAGATATTCCCTTCATTCTTCCTCTATGTTGTTTACGGAATCTGGTTCTTTTGGGGTTATAGTTGATGGTTTGTTTTGAATTCCATCTCTACTACAGAACCGGACGTGAGAGTTTCTTCTCATCCAGCTCCTCGCGAATAAAATCAATTCAAATTAAAGATTTTGAATTCAATTCAGATAGAATATAATTTGAATTAAGATATACATGTATTTAATAAGTAATATACTGAATCATTGATTTCATTTAATCTAGATCAAATCTATTATTCATTTGTGTATCTTGTTTGTATAGATAACTAAATCTAAATATATTAAATATATATTAAATAACTCTTTTTTCTTATATTTATATCTTTTAGAATGTTAAAACAAATCTTTCTTTTGTTTTACTCTTTATCGTATTGGGTTGACCCAATTTTAGCAATCCAAAAAAATAAAGTTTTCGCGGGCGAATATTTACTCTTTCAATTTCTATTTCAGTTCTATCATTAGTTCATAACTTTTCCGAATAGATGAATTGGTCTCTGGCCGGTTCCGCCATCCCGATCAATGAATCATTCGAATTCATTTTCACTAAAATCTTTTGAATTCATAGGTTCCATCGTTCCCATCGCTTCTTACTTAATGGTTAGGTCTGAATTTTACAACGGAGCTATTAGTTCTTGAGTCAATATTCTTAGTCTTTATTGGCTCGAAGCTCTTTATTTTTTGTTCGACGAGCAGATCCATTTAATGATGAATCCGTATTGGTGCTTTATTACGCAGATTTTTTCTGAGATGACTCATAGACCTTACATATTGGAATTATATATCATCAATATCCTTTTTCTTTCTTTCTCTCATCCTTCCAATTATCCATACCCTTTCTTTTTTATTTCGATTGACAACTTAGAAGCATATTTTTTAATAAAAAAGATTTCAGTTGCTACAACAATATGAACAATATATCATATCTTGACTGGTTCTTTGGATCCAGATAATACGAAGTGATGAGTTGGTTATTACTTCTATAGTTATTTGTTTATATTTTTATACTATGGGGCTGTTTTTTTATACTAACCCTCAAAAAACCAACGAGTCACACACTAAGCATAGCAATTTTATCAAAAGATGAATTAAATTTTTATTAAACCCTATAGAATTATAATAGAATTATTATTGTTCATTTTTTTTATTGAACAGAAAAGAAAAAGAAGAAACTAATTTATCATTTTTTGTTACATCGCTGGATAGAATGCAAAGGGAAATAAAGGTTTATTATTCCCCTTCTATAAAGATCCAAATTTTGATGCCTAATACCCCATAGATTGTTCGAACTGTATAGGAACAATAATCAATTTTAGCGCGAATGGTTTGTAGTGGAACCCTACCCTCTCTGATCCATTCAACACGCGCAATTTCTTTTCCGTCGATACGTCCTGCAATTTGCACTTGAATTCCTTTTGTATCTGCTTGTTCAGTTAATTCTATAGCCTTTTTCATTGCTTTGCGAAAAGAAACTCTA